GATGATAATAGCAAATGTATCCTTCAGATAGGATCAGATAAGAAGGAAAATTATATAGATCTTGTAAGATCAAGACTTACTAGTGTTTTATATTATAAAAAAAATAATAATAAAATATTCATCCAAGTTAACTCACTTTTGATCTAATCATATATTGACATTCAATAACATTGACATTCAATAACATAATCGGTGTCGGCTTTTTCATTTTTCAATATGATAATTTATCATAATAAATTAGGATTTGGTGTGTCAAGTGGGAATTACCCATTTTCTTCATTTAATTTCCCATTTTTTATTATAACCATTATAATTCCCATATGTCAACCCCATAGCCTCTTTTTACCATTTTTATTACGAGAACGAGAGAAGAAAGCGAATAGAAATCAAACTAGAAGGATTCACATTAGGTTTAGGAATATTGAACCTTATGACTTTCAACATGTCAAGGTGACACTCTACCAATTAGTTATATCCTTTCCCTATCCTAAGAAGGATGGAAAACTTCTCAAAATTTTGAATTCAAAGAAAGAATTGATAAACTCAAAACAACTATTTCATTATTCTCCGGGAGCTAGGTCTTGTTTTCATACTCTTTCGAAACCTAAGTTAAAAAAAATAGAATGGAACCATTCGTTAAGTTATTCCAGTTAAAATACATTGACATCTTACCGAGATAATAATTAGCTAATTAAGCTATACACATAGATAAAAAGTTATCTCTAGTATACTTATTGATTTAAATCAATATAAAATTGCCTCCATCTTGGTTGTTGAGGTAATTCTCTGCCCTCTCGTTGCACGATCTTTTTCCTATTGAGTTATCACTTTATCTCTCGATCCAAACAAAGAAGATGACTGATGCTAACAATTCATGAAAAACAAAAAACTTATTGGTCCAGCGAACCATTAATGTTAACTAATAAAAAAAAGAACTGTGTTTACGTAGACTCGGCTATATTGCCAATTCGCGGGTACAGCCTTTAGTAGCATATAATATTACTAATTTGATATTGTTTTAACATAAGTAATCAAAATTATCTTGAGCAACTAAACCATGCCACCCAAACCAAAGCACAAAAGTAAAAATATTTCATCAAATCGATTCCTAGTTAAATAATGCATAACTACACGGATAAGCTCACATTAACCCGTCAATTTAAAATTTTAATTTGTGATTTAATTAACATGTGATAATATCAATTCATACAAAAAAATTTATTAAAACACTTTTTAATAGAAAAAATAAATAGAGAATGAAATAACTCCCAAAGGATTTATTATTTCGCATATGATTTTTACACGAAAACTAATTGTTTTTAGTTACCCTTTGGGACATAATGAAGGAAATAGTCGAATAACGAAAATATCCTACTTCAAAAGAATTGAATGAGAAGCCGTATGAGGTGAAATTCTCATGTACGGTTTTGTACAGTGACGATAAAGGTAACTTATCTGTCAACTTTTCCACTATCACCCCCAAAAAACCAAACTCTGCCTTACGTAAAGTTGCCAGAGTGCGATTAACCTCTAAATATGAAATAACTGCTTATATACCTGGTATTGACCATAATTTACAAGAACATTCTGTAGTATTAGTAAGAGGCGGAAGGGTTAAAGATTTACCTGGTGTGAAATATCGCGTAATTCGAGGAATCTTAGATGCTGTCCCAGTAAAAAATCGTAAACAAGGGCGTTCTAGTGCGTTGTATATTCTTATCTAAGATTAGTATCATTTTATGATGATGCCATGTCAATTACTAAAAACATGGAAAGTATATAGCTAACCCAATAACGAACATTTTGTAAGGGGACTAGAGCAGGCTAAAACAAACGATCTTATTTATTTTTAAGGAAATTTGTAACTATTAGTAATGTCTAAGGTTCAATATTGAATTCATTTTATAAGTTTTCCCTTACTTTGCGTGTGTCAACAAAAAATGAAAAAAGCCTTGATCTTTTCAGAACAAGTTCGAGTCAAATAGCAATGATTTGAAACACCTTTTATTTTTTTATACGCGTTATTTTTTTAACCTAAAGACTTAATCCTATAGATAAAGAAAATACAAGATTTCCAATCATATGAAAAAGAAAGGAAACGGATACTCAATTGAGAATGAGTAAACATAATTCTATGCATAAGGAATAGATCTCATATATGCAGATAGAATCATGTGGAAAGCCGTATTCGACGAAAGTCGTATGTACGGTTTGGAGGGAGATCTTTCATACTTTTAGAGATCCACCCTACAATATGGAGTTAAAAAGCCCAAATAAGTTATTTTTAGTCTAGTCTTTATGAAAAAAATTTGTGAACCTTTTTCACACTTATGTCACGGCAAAGTACTGCAGAAAACAAAATTGCGAAATTTGATCCGATTTTTCATAATCGATTAGTTAACATGGTTGTTAACCGTATTCTTAAACACGGAAAAAAATCATTAGCTTATCGAATTCTTTATCAATCTCTAAAAAAAATTAAACAGAAAACAGACAAAAACCCACTAATTGTTCTACGCCAAGCAATACACAACGTAACTCCCAAATTGATGGTAAAATCAAGACGTATAAGGGGATCAATTTATCAAGTTCCCGTTGAAATAAAACCTAAAAAAGGAAAAGTACTTGCTATTCGTTGGTTATTAGGGTCATCTCGAAAACGTCTTGGTCGAAATATGCATTTTAAACTGAGTTACGAATTAATGGATGCTGCCAGAGAGAAAGGCAATGCTATACGCAAGAAGGAAGAGACTCATAGAATGGCAGAGTCCAATAAAGCTTTTGCACATTACCATAACCGTTACCGTTAATCCCAATTAATAATAGAAAAATCCATAGATCTACCCATTCTGATCAAAGCTAACTTTATCAAAATTGATACAGATTTGGAGCGAAAGCGAAAGGAAAAAAAGAATGAAAAATAAATATTTTAATTAAATGGCAATAAGGGGATTTTGGATGAATATTAAATCTTATTCATACAGGATCATTTACATAAATGAAAAAAAGGTTGATTCGAAATTAACTGAAATTACTAAATCATGATCTGGCATTTTCAAAATGAGAACTTCATTTTCAATTATACCTTTAGATCATTTTATATGAAAGAATTTCATTTGCTTCTCTTCCATGGAAGTTCCCTTTTTCCAGAATGTATCTTGATTTTCGGCCTATTTCTTCTTCTAGTGATCGATTTTATTTATGATCACAAAGATACAGCTTGGTTCTATTTCATTTCTTTAACAAGTTTAGTATTAAGCATAGCGATCTTGTTATTTCGATGGGGAGAAGAACCTATGATCAGTTTTTTTGGTAATTTTCAAACGAACAATTTCAACAAAATATTTCGATTTCTCATTTTACTATGTTCAACTTTATGTATTCCTCTATCCGTGGAATACATTCAATGTACAGAAATGGCTGTAACAGAGTTTTTGTTCTTCATATTAACAGCTACTCTAGGAGGAATGTTTTTGTGTGGTGCTAATGATTTAGCAACTATCTTCGTATCTTTAGAATGTTTCAGTTTGTGTTCCTATATATTATCGGGATATACCAAAAGAGATGTACGGTCTAATGAAGCTATTATTAAGTATTTACTTATGGGTGGAACAAGTTCTTCTATTCTTGTATATGGTTTTTCTTGGCTATATGGTTTATCCGGGGGAGAGATTGAGCTTCAAGAAATAGCCAATGGTCTTATAAATACACAAATGTATAACTCTCCAGGAATTTGGATTGCGCTTCTATCTATAATTGTAGGAATTGGATTCAAGCTTTCTCTAGTCCCTTTTCATCAATGGACTCCCGACGTATATGAAGGAGTGTGATTCGTTTTACAAATTGATTACCTTTAGAAAATAAATATTTTTTTAGATATTTAAATCTATTTCTAAAAACTCTATGGACATGTGGAAGAAAAAACTGTTATCCCCACTCAGACTAAGACATCACTTTTACCAAAAATTTTGAATTAAGGTAAAGCAAAGTCAGAAACATTGACTAAACAAACAAATGAATTTTGTAAGTTAGTTATTACGGGTAGTTCAAAGATCAGACTAATGACGTATACAATACTCTTAATTAACGTAGATGCTACATAGTCAGTTTTCATCCTTCAAAGACTACGAGTGTAAAAAAAGAGGCATCCGTCAACAAAAAAATTACCCTAAGATAAACATCTCATGGCTATTCAGAACGAATTAAATCAGATGGTTCTCTTTTTGTCAGAACCGAAGTCAAAAAAATCAGTGATTTTGATTTACCATAGGAACCACTGAGGAAGGATTCTTCGTAAAGTTAAGGATTAGTGATTCTTTCTATCAATTGAATAAATTCAATCTTATACATACACGAGGAAGGTAATAAAAAGAAAAAGAATAAACCATTTTTTATTTTTTATCACTTAGGAGCCGTGCGAGAAGAAAGTCTCATGTACGGTTCTGAATGAGAGAAAGGAGGTGGGAATCCTCTTTTCGACTCTAACTCTCCCACTCCAGTCGTTGCTTTTCTTTCTGTTATTTCAAAAGTAGCTGCTTCATCTTTAGCCACTAGAATTTTCGATATTATTTTCTATTTTTCATTGAATGAATGGCATCTTCTTTTGGAAATATTAGCTATTCTTAGCATGATATTAGGAAATTTAATTGCTATTACTCAAACAAGCATAAAACGTATGCTTGCATATTCATCCATAGGTCAAATTGGATATATCCTTATTGGAATCATTGATAGAAACTCAAATAATGGATACGCAAGCATGATAACTTATATGCTGTTCTACATTTTCATGAATATAGGAACTTTTTCTTGTATTATATTATTCAGTCTACGTACAGGAACAGATAACATTCGGGATTATGCAGGATTATATATGAAAGACCCTTTTTCAGCTTTGTCTTTAGCTTTATGTCTGCTATCTCTAGGAGGTATTCCTCCATTAGCAGGCTTTTTTGGAAAGCTTTATCTATTCTGGTGTGGATGGCAAGCAGGTTCCTATTTATTGGTTTCGATAGGACTTTTTATGAGTGTTATTTCAATATATTATTATCTAAAAATAATTAAGATATTAATGACTGAACGAAACAAAGAAATAACTCCCCATGTACAAAATTATAGATTATATTCTTCAATCTCAAAAAATCATATCGAATTGAGTATGATTGTATGTGTAATAGCATCTGCTCTACTAGGAATAATAATGAATCCAATTGTTGCAATTGCTCAGGATACATTATTTTAAGTTCATTAAATCTTTTTCTTTCTAACTGAAAGAACCAGTATATTTTTCCTCATATTCTTAAAATAAAGGAAATAGGTTGAAATTATTAGAATGAACTTCTAATTAACAAAATAAACTTGATCATTAAAGTGAAATTAGAAGTTCATTCTATACCATAAATAGACGTTTTCATTATGAGAAATTGAAACGTGTGTAAATAAATTTTTAGTTCTAAGGGATATGTCTACATAAGATTAAAATTAAAATCTGTTATTTGGGTAACATATACATATATAGTTTCTATTGAATCGAAAAAGGAAAAAAGTTCGATCATACATTATATATATTTTAATATGAATAATATGAAAAAATATAAATTATCCTCCGATATCCGATAATAAAAAGTAAAAAGAATTAGATGATATATTTGAACTAAACCTATATCATGGATCAATAGGAATAATTAAATAATCTATCCTTGTTATCCATTTTATATTCTGCATATACCGATATGTGGTTAATAATAGTATGATAGATATTTATTTATTGGAATATAATTCCCTTTTGGGATGCCTTGATGGTGAAATGGTAGACACGCGAGACTCAAAATCTCGTGCTAAACAGCGTGGAGGTTCGAGTCCTCTTCAAGGCATAATATTGTAATGTGACTTAAAAAAGGAAGAAAAAGACCAAATCTAAGATGGATTGCTTTTTTTTCGTGTACATTAATCAATTTCTTAATCATTTATTAGATTGAATGTGAATGAAGGACACAAATTTGATATAATTTATATATCCTTTTCAAGGTCTTGGAAAATTCGGAAGTTCCAACCGAATTATAACAAATATACCAATATTGTAATCCCTCTATAATCAAATGAGGGATTCTTTCTTCGTAGTAAAAAGTGTACTAGAAAAGTATACTACAACCGCAATAAAATAAATAAGGAGTAAGCATAGTAGAGAATATCTCATCAAGTTAAATAAAACTGACTTGGCTCATATTTCTTACTATGCTTACTCCTAAATGGTCGAAATCTCACTCTATCTTCAAATAGTCCTTTTTATTACATATTTTTATTTAATACTTCCGCTAATAAGGATTTAATGTCATTCGGAGAAAGCCATTTTTTTTCTAATAATGTATTTTTCACATGTTTCAATAACCTTATATTTGAAATGAAGAAATATGATAAATATTCATAACTTTCGAATAGAGTATTATAAATAAAACATTCATTAGATAATAATTCTATATTTTCTCTTTCTTTATCAATCAAAATTTGTCTGAATTTATCATCCCGTGTCCTTTCAGAAAACAAACGCTCATATGATTTCTCTGCACGATATGGATGTACACGTCTATATCGGATACCAACTTCTTGAAAGCGTTTGAAAGTCTCAAACGACTCATGTTCTTTAATCTTAATGTTAAGAGGGTTATCATCCGAATCCGAAATCGGTTTTATTCCTAGGACTATTTTCCTCAATCTTTTTCTTCTGTTTATATATTTTGCTAGCTTTTTTTTCTTAAAAAACATAAAGGGTTTTAATCTTTCTGAATTGTAAGTAAGATAAATCCTTCTCAGGAGCTCTTGAATAGAGAAAAATTCTTCTCGTAAAATCGCAGTCGCAGGTTGCTTATTTTCAAAGCGAATACTCACAGGATCCCAAATAAATCGGCGAGCTAGATAGATTATCGGTGTATCTAAAGGTTTATATTCCTTTGCACACTCCTCTGTATCAAATTTATACATTCCCAATCTTTTAAATCTATCGTATAAAAATCTTGCCTCCCATATAGCAGATATCTTTCTTTGTTCAACATCGGAACCCTCGTCATAAACAGGTTGCTGTTTGTAAGACGCCATGAATTTCCTCCAATATAAGATGTCAACATAGGTCGGACTTTCTTGAAACCATCCGAACAGAAGAAGATAATCCAATAAAGGGTTTTCTTCTGTTATATCTTTTATATGCTCGAATCGATTACTGCGAACAAAACTAAAACGCCAGGTTCTAGGAGAACAAACTATGCTAGTTTGGAATTCTAATTCTTCTCCTTCTTTATAGGAGTAGCCCAATTCTTTAGCTAGAACGGTCTTATCTAATATATAAGATAATCCTTTTTGTATCATATCTTTTTTGAACTGAGGAGTAATTGTGATGTGATTGTTATCACAATGACTCCGATATATTTTCAACCATGGAAACTCTTCCAGAAGACTCTGTAAAAGACTGGAAGCTAGCGCGAAATCATTCCCAGTAAAATAATCAATAGGAGTCAAATTCTCGATATTTGAATATTCCGATAGAAATAAGTCTCTAGCTACTGATCCGGCCAAGCAACTCAAAATATTATAGAATATGGTAAATTCCTTCACAGCTGTTCCGGCAATTGAAGGTTCTAAATACCATTGATGCAAATAGTATTCCCGTATATGTTGGAATTCTCTTCTAGTACTTAGAAAATTCTTGGTGTACGTAAGGTTATTTTGTATAATAGCTTTTCCTATCTTATAATTAAGTACTTCATAAATATCAGTGAATTTAATCTTACTAGTGGAAGGACCCCAACTTTTTCTATAGAAAGATGATACAATCATCTGATTGTCTATAACTGAAGTCCCTTGTTGAAGACTCTCTTTATGAAGATCATTGACAATATCTGCTAAATCTTGTGTAGTAAAACCTCTGGTATTTGATCCAAATTCATCATAATAGTTCCAATCTTTTTTCAAGTAGAGCCCTTTGTAACGTAAAAGCAAAGGAAATTCCTTTTCTCGATGTAGGGCAGGAGACATTTTAGTGTTGATTAATGTATCGAATCTTCGTTTACCATAAACGGGAGATATTAGAAATGGATCCACTTTTTTAGGAATATGAGTCGAAGCAATAACCACAATATTTTGTTTGATAGTAGTTTCTTGCTCATCTTCAAAACAAAAATATGGATCTCCGAGGAGTTCCCTCAATAATCCACCAATGTAGAAGTGATGACCATACATTTCATGAATGCTTGGAATCCATATGACGCAAGGATACATTAATTTTGCTATTTTAAGTGCAAACACGAATTGAGTTACTCTTCTCTCATAATACTCCATAGTCTTATCACGGTCACCCACTGGTTCAAGCTCATAGTTTCTCGGTTTTTTTCCATAAGAGTCTTTTTCATCTAGTTCTTTCGGCCTGCCTCCCCAGCCCAGCAAATAAAGAAGATCTTCATGCTCAAGGTAAGATTCCTTATCTGAAGATGTATAATCATTTTCGTAGTTTAACAGAAGTTTTCTCCCCTTCAAAAAATCTGGAAGAGATATTTTTATTAAAGGTAGATAAGAATCTGCTGCTAGACTTTTGGCCAAATACGATCGGCCAGTTTGCCTAGGGCCTATCAATAAAATTCGATTCGAAAAGCACCGTGCCGGGTAGAGTGGGAAAAATCTGACTTGGTCAGATATAGATGATTGAATTGGTAGAGAGGTAATTTCCTGATGAAAAGCAATGAAGATCGACTTTTGTACTAAAGAAAAGGAATCGAACTTGTAATCTTTTATACCTATTTTATTCATTCGACCTAGTTGAATAAATTCAGCTAAATATCGAAAGTAAAGAAGTCCCGGGTGTTCCCTTTTTTCGAAATATTGAGAAAAGAAACCATTAGGGGGAGTCAACTTCGAATCAAATTGAGAGATTCGTTCTTCTATTGAAAACAATCTACTCTCTCTCAACAAGAAGTCATTCACTCCGTGTTCGGACAAACATCTCTCTAAGAGTGATCTCACTCTCCTATACTGAAAAGGAGACAATTTCCTTACATCATACCATTTAAAATTTTTGGTATACCAAATTTCCAACATTTGCAATAATCCTATATCATCAGGATCACTCTCGATATCCATAAAGTCGACGAATGTTAGCCACCAACCATACCAAGAGAAATTATAAAAAAATTTGAGCATTTTATACGATTTCCTCATCTTTATTACATGCAGAATGAGGGGCTCAGACGCCAAATCTTTAATAAACTCGATATTGCTATAAAAATACATCAAGCGTACGGGAACTATGAAGGAAACATAGAATAAAAACCCAATGAAAATACAAATGATTAATTTATCATACTCCCGAACATTTTCTATATATTTCCATGTATCAAATGATATTGACACATCCTTTCCCTCGAATACCCTTTGATTAATTGGATCTTTCCAATTGGAAAGATTCCAATAGAATAAAAACAATTTCAATTTAGGGGTAAATTTTGCTCTAAATTTCCACTTTAGAAGGGTCCAATATTGATGAAAGAGTGCCCACAAAATATTAAAATTATGATTAATTTTATGATTAAAATCATGATTCCAATGATTCCAATTATGCAGAATCTTGTCCAAAAATAATACGAATTGATCAGTACTATCTAGCATTATTTCTGAAAAAGTAGACAAAAATATATTATGCATATATTTCCACCCTGTGGAAGTAAAAAAATAGAATGGAGCACTATATGTCTGAAACGAATCCCATATCGAAATGATAAGATCTATCTGAGGGATCTTATAAAAAAATAGAATCTTTCGTTTTTCTTTATTCAAAAAGATGTTTTTATCACCTATGATTTTGTCTTCAATTATGCTTTTTGAACTTTCTATTGAACTATTTTTTTCTTTTTCTGCAAACTTCTTCATTCGGAAATCTATTTCCGACAGTAAATCATCTTTAAAAGATATTTCCGATAGTAAATCATCTTTTTCCGATAGTAAATCATCTTTAAAAGATATTTCCGATAGTAAATCATCTTTTAAAGATATTTCCGATAGTAAATCATCTTTAAAAGATTGAGTTTGAATAAGACCTATATTAGAACTAAAATCCTTTTTAGGGTATTGATTGGGGCTGTTTTTTTCTGAATCTGAACTATTGAAAAAAGGATGGCAAGCACTTTTGTCAAAATTGACAATTTGTTGGCTTATTAAAGGAGTTCTATATATCTCCTCAATCGAGGAAATATATATGTTACCACGAAGAAATGAATTCAATTGAGTAAGTAAATTGGATGATTTGTACAAGTCATGGATTAACGCTTGGTCACGTAAATATTTAGACAATAATATATTTACTTGTGACTTTATGAGTGAGATAGTCACTTTCTCTGAGTGAACAGGTCTTATTTCACCAATAGACAAAGTGTTATGAATGGGGACAAGATTGAATAATTGTCCATATATAAAATTCTTGTTTTTTATATGAATCCTTTCCATGTACATGTAAGAAGGTAATCTTTTTTTATAATTTAACTGAGGATTATGTAAATAATCTAAAAATTCAAATGTATTTGCTTTGCAAAAAGCAGCTCTTAATGAGTTTTGATTCGATAGTTTTAAAGGATTTAACCAATTGTCTCGATCATTGAATATGGTCGAAAGACCAGTGTTATCAAACAATTCCATGTAATTTTTTTCATTATCGAATAAGTCAATAATCAATTGATTAATCGGTTTTTCATTCAAACCTAAGGGTACTATTGTTCCTTCATCGATCAAGGATTCCTTAGGAATTGGTTTAGATTTGATCAATTTAAAAAAATCAAGTCCGTCAAAGATCATATCATGAAGATTATTGTCAATTTTGGGTTTACATTGATTAGTCCATAATTCGATTGGATCCAACAATCTGTTTTTCTTAGAAATAAGACCTTTCAATCCTTTTTTCAATTCTTTTTTCAAAGAAAAGTATTCGATCAGAATGGACGATGCATTCATATTTTGGTAAATTTCAACAATAAAGTAATTGAACCATTCTTTGTGATATTTTCTCCAACTTGATGAATACCGGTTAATTGCATCTTGCGTTACATTATTCAAAACGTCTTTTCTTATCAAATTTGTTCGAATTTTATCTTTAAAATTGTAACTAAACTTTTTAGAGATTCTATTAAATACTTTTGTCAATTCCAAATAGTATTTATTAACTTTTTTTTTCAATTTAAGATAGAGACATATTTTTTTCCATCGCAAATCCAAATCTTGATCGTGGAACGATATTGAAAAAGCATAGTCATCAAATGAAGTATCGGATTCTATATCGTCCAGTGTAGTATCCAATAAAAAAGCGTCCAATACAGGATCCAATCCTAATGAGTACTCTAAGTACTCTTTAAATACTTTTGGTAATTTTGATAAAGATGATAATTTTGATAAAAAGTATTTCATCAATGCATTCTTCAACAAATAGAATCTCTTGAATGTTTTTTCAAGATGCTCGTCAACTTGAATCTTATATTGGTTAAATATTAGTCGTACCGAAGTTTCGGTTCTATCATTCTTTGATATTATTCGATCTACATATCGAATCAGATTCTCTTTATCAATAATATTGAATAGCACAAAGAAAAAATGATGTTTTAATTTATCTCTGTAGTTTAAGATTTGATTCAATAATAATAATATATTATTGTTCAGTTCATAAAATTGATTCATGTGATAATCCATATCCAGGGAAATTTCATTATCCAAAACTAAAACTCCTTTTTGGTATCCTAGATTAGGATTAGTTATTGATAGAGTGAATTGATCCGTTATTTTCAGAACAATTCTCTTCAATTGCCTGTAAAAATCGCTGTTTAACGTTAATTGTTCTTTGTTCTGATCACAGGATGAAAAAGATATCGAAGGTAAATTCTGGTTCACAAATCGAATACAATTTAATTGGTTTATATCTCTTCTAATATTCCATCCGGGATCTGATGAAATATCATAGTTTGCAGAAGGATTTTGAAGATATGTTTTGATCTTCCATAGATCAACTATCCTATTCCTTTCTGATCCCCTGAAATATTGAAAAGCATCTTTTCGACTTTTCAAAAATTCGATGGGTTTATCAGTACCACTAACGCTTATACATGATTCATCTATTGACAAATTAGAAATCAATTCTTCTAAAAATTTTGACTCTGAGAACGAATGAGATTCTCTTGTTCGAACTGATTCTTCTTGTTCGATTTCTTCATTTTCGTTGATTTCTTCTTGTTCGATTTCTTCATTTTCGTTGATTTCTTCTTGTTCGATTTCTTCTCGTTGTTTTTCTAATTCTTCTTGGTATTTTTCGATTTCTTCAATTTGGGGTATATTAATCAATTTGAAAAGCTTTCGACTAGGACGTTTTAGCAATTTTCGTGTTCGAACTGATTTTTCTTGTTCGATTTCTTCATTTCTATAATCTCCTTGTTCGAAATTTTCATTTTCGTTGATTTCTTCTTGTTCGATTTCTTCATTTCTATAATTTCCTATTCGAACTGATTTTTCTTGTTCGAAATCTCCTTGTTCGAAATCTCCTTGTTCGAAATCTCCTTGTTCGAAATCTCCTTGTTCGAAATCTTCATTTTCGTTGATTTCTTCTTGTTCGATTTCTTCATTGCTATAATCTTCTGGTCTTGAAGATAAATCAAATTCTCCTGTTCGAACTGATTTTTCTTCTAGTTGCTTGATTCCGTTTTTAGATTCGTTTGTTCTAATCCATTCACAAAGTGAATCATCAGGTTCTCCATACTCATTTTGATTCGAATTGAAAGTTGAATCAATCTGCCATTCAATATCTTTCGATTCATTCTCCGAATGACTTCCCCAACTTATTGGGCCTTGGTTATCTGAGATTATATCATTTTTATAATTCAGATTTGTGTCGGACCTTGAGAAAACCCAAACATGCTCTTTTGGATTGAGCAAGCGACGTTGATATCTTCTTTTGCATTTTGGCAAACACATCAACATATGCGGAAAGAGCAACAAATTTTTCTTTATAAATCTAAAATTGTGTGGAAATATCTTAATCAAATCAGATTTTGATCTATCTCTTTCGACCAAAGGTCGACTATATAAATAATATATCAATAATGGTAATGTAAGTACTATTAAAGCTTTTCTTATTTGACGCGTTTTAATAAATATACGTAGATCACGTATAAGTAAGGTACTAATAATCCTAAAGTCAAAGAGCTTAATAACACTTTCTCGACCAGAAAATATTTGAGTTAAGAATCTCACCAAATTGGATTCGTTCCATGGACTGAATACTACCATCATGTTCACTTTAAATCTCGACTTAACGCTACGTAACCATAACATTCCTCGGTTTTCTTTTTTTTGTTTTATACTTTTTGCTAAAGAAAATATTCTTTTTTTTTTTTCTTCAATAATTTTTTGTTCTTCAATATCCTCAACATATTCAATATATTCGATAGGTTCAATTTTTTGTTTTTCCATAGTTTTTTTATCCTATAGTTTTTAATAATACAATATTAGTGTAATAATAATTACAAGTTAATACAACTTTTTAGAGAGTGAGAGTTTTATCTTATTCTCATTTAGCAAGATAGTTTCTTGCTATTTACCGTCAATTTGCAAAGATTGGGATCTTTCCATCGATCCAAGAACTTAGCTCTTATACTTTCTATAATATATAGATTATATTAAATAGGAGTTTAAATAGGAGATAAAATTCTGTTCTCTTTTTTTTTATATCTTTTGTTTGGTATCTAATAATATATAGAATATATATTCTATATAAAGATAAGTATAATGTAGATCAATAAGAAAATATTTCTTTATTAATATAACAATACATCTCCATTTCTGTAAACAGGGTAGATAAATAATCTATCTCTCTATTAGATTATATATAGATAATCTAATAGATAATTATCAAATAGTCATGATTTAATTCTATATGAAATCGATCGAAATCCCATCATGTCAAAATGACAAAGATATGTTGTATACCTCTATTTATTGAAAATGATAAGCATCAATTGAGTATTGATAGAATCAAATTGGTTAGTATGAGTCGATACTTATTATATAATAAGTCTAGTATGAGTCGATACTTATTATATAATAAGTCTAGTATGAGTCGATACTTATTAATATAATAAGTCTAGAATAAACTTTTTTATGCTTTATTTAGCATAGCATCCATGGCTGAATGGTAAAAGCACCCAACTCATAATTGGGAAGTCGCAGGTTCAATTCCTGTTGGATGCACAATAAGAAAGTAGCCCAAACAGCGAGGCTATCTCGATTCAATTAAGTATTGAGATTAGATTAGGTCCGTTTTTTATTCTTAACATTATGTATAATGTATATTATACATATGCTGTATTAATAAAGTAAAAGTTATATTATAATTATGATGTAATAATACAGTAAAAGTTCAGAGAACTAGAGTTAAATATATCTGGTGGATATAGGCATTTGTATTTCTATTTTTAAAAGATGGTAAAGGATAAATATTTATGGATGAGGTTGAATATCTCAATTTAGTACTTACAAAGAAAAGTATTTCTCTATTTGAAATAAATCAATATATTTTGAATGTTGATTCGGGATCGACTAAAACAAAGATAAAAAGTTGGATTGAACTTTTCTTCAATGTTAAAGTAATAGGGGTCAATAGTTATCGACCCCCGCAAAAAAGAGAAAAAAGGGGGAAGATACAGCAAATAATGAAACATCGAATGCGCTATAAACGCATGATTATTACACTAAAACCAGGTTATTCTATTCCACTTTTTCCTTATTAATTGAAACTTATTCAATTCATAATAAATAATGAACATGACAACCCGTCTGTACAGAACCTTTACTCCAGGCACACGTTATAAATCCCTATCAGGTCTCGATGGGAGAGTCCAATCTCATCCACAAAAGAAATTGACCTCCGGTCAGCATCGTTGTGGGAAAGGTCGTAATAACAGTGGAATTATTACCACACGACATAGAGGAGGAGGTCACAAGCGTCTATATCGTCGAATTGATTTTCGGCGAAATTATAAAAACATATTGGGAAAAATTGTAACAATAGAAAGCGACCCTAATAGAAGTGCATACATCTGTCTTGTGCACTACAGAGATGGTAAAAAGAAATATATTTTGCATCCGAGAGGGGTCATGATTGGAGATACTATTCTTTCCGGTCCAAGAGCTCCCATATCAATGGGAAATGCCTTACCTTTGAGTGCGGTTTGAATTATTAATTATACGTAATCGGAAGCAACCGATTGGGTTTACAGCAAAACCTAAAAATCTATCACTGATCCAACTAAGATACTTTGATGGGATCAACCCCAAAGGGAAACTGAGGATAAACAGTAGCGGGTGATTGAATTCAATAGTTTATGTAATTATTGGCTACCAAGATATGATAATATGGAGAAGACTTAATTGTCTGAAGCAGAAACAAATAAGGTAAAGGAACCCTTGTTATGAATAGAAAGACAAGTAACTCACATTTGATTTGATGGTCAAAGGCAGATTCGAAGCTGAACGGTGAGAATTTTTAATAAAAAATGAAAAAAAAATATATATATCATATATATATATTTTTTTCAAATGCCTCCTACGTTATCCGGAAGATGCGGAAGTATTGACGTAATTTGATAAAGTCATTCATTCTGACTGCTACATGAAAAAAGAACATAAGCCAGATGATGGAATAGAAAAACTTAGGATGTAGAGAATCAGGACATAAGGAATTGAAAATATGCCCTTCATCCTAGATCTATAGATCTATAAATCTATATTAAATATATTTAATATATTATATTAATAATATATATATAACAATATATATATTGAATTAAATATATCATTCACATCTAGAAAGCTGTATGCCCTGAGAAAGGCTTGTACAGTTTGGGAAGGGATTTTTACAAACTAAAGGTCTACTTCAACCAATATACCTTTAGGTACGACTATACATAATGTAGAAATACAAGTCGGAAAAGGCGGACAATTAGCTAGAGCGGCGGGTGCTGTAACAGCACTGATTGCAAAAGAAGGACAATTGACCACATTAAGATTACCATCTGGGGAGGTTCGTCTAATATCTGAGAACTGCTCAGCAACAATTGGACAAGTAGGCAACGTCAAATGGAAAAATAAGGCTTTAAGTAAAGCTGGATCAAAACGTTGGCTGGGTAAACGTCCCGAAGTAAGAGGAGTAGTTATGAATGCTGTAGATCATCCTCACGGGGGTGGTGAAGGAAGATCCCCAATTGGTAGGAAAAAACCCCTAACTCCTTGGGGCTATAACGCACTTGGAAGAAAGAGTCGGAAGAAAAATAGATATAGTGATGTTTCAATCATTCGTCGACGTAAGTAGGAATAGAATAGTTGTAAATCCATTTTACCTTTCTTTTTTTTTTTTTGAAAGAAAGGTAAATCAAAAGAGAGGTAATTGACCATGGCACGTTCACTAAGAAAAAATACTTTTGTAGCTAATTATTTGTTGAGGAAAATAGACAATCTAAACATGAAGAAAGAGAAGAAGATAATAGTCACTTGGTCTCGAGCATCTGCCATTGTACCCGCAATGGTTGGTCATACCATTGCTGTTCATAATGGAAAGGAACATTTACCCATTTATATAACAAATAGTATGATAAACCACAAATTGGGGGAATTTGTACCTACTTGTACTTTTCAAGAACATGCAACAAAAGATAAAAAAGCAACAAAAGGTAAAAAAGCAACAAAAGATAGAAAAGCAACAAACGATAAAAAAGCAACAAACGATAAAAAAGCAACAAAAGATAAAAGCAACAAAAGAAAAATGAGAGAGAAACGCTAAAAATATCGTTGTGAATAATTGTGTAGGATTAAAATAAGATGTTAAAAATAACAAAAATACGAGCTTTGGGTAAAGATATACATATGTCTTCTAATAAAGCACGTAGAGTAATTAATCAAATTCGTGGTCGTTCTCACGCAGAAGCACTTAATATACTGAGTCGGATGCCTTATGGAGCATGTTATCCCATATTTAAAATATTGCGTTCTGCAGTCGCAAATGCTGAAACTATGGGTGTAAAATCTATCCATTTATTTGTCAGTAGAGCTGAAGTGAATGAAGGTGCTCTTTTCAAAAGATTTCAACCTAGAGCTCGGGGACATGGTTATCCAATTCATAAACCCACTTGTCATGTAACTATTGTATTGGAACAAAATGTTAATTTCAAAGAAATACTTCTAAATGCTTTGAAAGATGTGAAAAAATTCCAAGATTTGCCGAAAGAATTGGAAGGTTACGAGCTAATCGCGAGATGGAAAATTAAGTATGGGCAAATGAAAATAGAAATAGATTGATAATAAAATATGTATGGGAAACAAAATAAATCCACTTGGTTTTAGGCTTGGTTTTACTCAAAACCATCGTTCCTTTTGGTTTGAAGAAAGGGATTATTCCGAAGATCTACGAGAAGATGAAAAAATACATAATTGCATTCGAAATTATGTACGACATATCAATATCAAAGCTTCCTCAAATTATGGAGGAATTACACGTATAGACTCAAATTATGGAGGAATTACACGTATAGATATTATGAAAAAGTCTGAATTGATTCAGATCAACATATGTATCGGATTTACCGACTTGTTTATAAAAAAACAGGAGCAAAAAAAAGAGAAAAAAATCAAGCAATTAAGAGACGAAGTGGAAAATATGCTTGTCCAGAATATAATCAATTCTGTGGACCGAAAACTGCTCATTTCTATAGAAAAAGTGGATAAACCTTATAGAGAACCTAATATTCTTGCGGAATATATTGCTCTACAACTAAAGGAAAGAGTTCAAATAAAAAAAATAATGAGAAAAGTTTTTGAACTGGCTGAAGCAGCAGATGTAAAAGGTATTAAAATACAAATAAAAGGACGTCTCAACGGAATTGAGAGAGCCCGTAAACAATCGGCCATGCAAGGTAGAGTTCCCCTACAGACCCTTCGAGCTAAAATTGATTATTGTTATTATGCGGTTCAAACTGTCTATGGAGTATTGGGGATCAAAATTTGGATCTTTGTTTAAGATGAACAATAACTTTATACAATCTGACCGATTATAAATAATCAATTCTATAAGATCAAATAAAAATTAGATTTACCATCTTGGAGCAGTGCTATGCTTAGTGTGCGACTCGTTGAGATCAAGTTTTTGCATCTTTTCTAAAATGATGGAGAACTCAAAATAAATAAGAACGAATTGGTCTCTAGTATACTTATAAAATCCATTCTTTCTTTCACTATTATTAAGATTCAATAAGCTAGTTAATAACTATGGATAGTTCCATCAAATGAACAAAAGACTTTCTTATACAAAGAGACAAACAGATAAGATCTATATCTCTTGTGAAGCAAAAAAGGTCTTTGGTAATGCAAGAAAAGAAAAAAAGGGGGGGAAGGATAAAAAGAAAGAATGAAATCTTTTTCCTTACAGTCTTGTATGGTTCATAAATCACCCCCAAAGAGCAGTGTAATAAAGCATAAGAATCATCCTGATTAATTTAGACTTAAATCGATTCGGTTTATGAAAAAAAAAGAGCTTGGAGTCAATGGAAACTAAGGAAATTGATTCTGTAATAAATTTTCCAAATAAGAGCTCCATTGCAGAGGGTAAACCTGAACAGCCATTTGAAAACTATGGAAACGATGGAACCTGTGACTGCATAAGATCATATAGTAATCTTAATCATCCATTGGATAGGATAGCGAAATAAACCAAGAAAGCATTCATCTCATGGGAGTCTATAAGGCCCCATGAGACAGATAATATAAGAGTAAATATTCGCCTGTGAAATTCTTACTTATTGGACAGTATCGATATAAATAAAAGAGCTATTTGTCTCGTCTAATTATACATACTATGTATATGATATGTGTAAAAATATGGATTATCCAAGTTTGCTATAGATTCTTCACAAGGAGCCGGATGAGAAGAAACTTTCATATCCGGTTCTGAAATAGAGATGGGATTCAAATGGCATTATAAAACCATCGACTAGAACCCAAAAAGAACGAAATTTCGTCACCAACATAGAGGAAGAATGAAGGGAGTATCTTCTCGGGGCAATCGCATTTGTTTTGGTAGATTTGCTCTTCAGGCATTGGAACCTGCTTGGATCACGTCTGGGCAGATAGAAGCAGGACGGCGAGCAATTACTCGTTATGCCCGTCGTGGCGCAAAAATATGGATACGTATATTTCCGGACAAACCTATTAGAATAAGACCCGCAGAAATACGTATGGGTTCGGGGAAAGCGAAGGGATCTCCCAAATATTGGGTATCTGTGGTCAGACCAGGTCGAATACTTTATGAAATAGGCGGAGTATCAGAGACTATAGCTAGAAAAGCTTTTCAAATCGTTGCATACAAAATGCCTATACATACTCAATTTATTATGAGTTTGCCTATACGGAACAAAAGAGATTTTTCTGGCTGAAAAAAATGAAATACTTTTTTTTCAGCCGAGGTAACAAATCTTTTGGAGGAAAAATGATTCAGTCTCAAACTTATTTGAATGTAGCAGACAACAGTGGAGCCCGAAAATTGATGTGTATTCGAGTTCTAGGAGTCAGTAATCGGGAATACGCTAATATTGGCGACGTTATAATTGCTGTAATTAAAGAAGCAGAACCTAATATGTCTCTGGAAGAATCAGAAGTAGTTAGAGCCGTAGTTATACGCACGTGTAAAGAACTTAAACGTGACGATGGAATGATAATACGATCTGATGACAATGCAGCAGTTGTCATTGATCAGAAAAGAAATCCAAAAGGAACTCGAGTTTTTGGTCCAGTTACTGAGGAATTGAGAGAATTTAATTTTACCAAAATAATATCATTGGCTCCTGAAGTATTATAAAGACTTCTAGAATAGATCATGTAGAAGTTAATGGTACAATACAAAAATTAGAAGAATATCAGGCATATTCCTGAGATAAACATGCCTTTTATATTGAAATAGGGAATTCCTGAAAATTAGTTTGTCATGAGTAACGATACTATTGCTAATCTAATGACTTCTATAAGAAACGCTGACATGGTAAAAAAAAAAACAGTTCGAGTAGCAGCTACTTTTATTACCGAGAACATTACAAGGATCCTTCTACGAGAAGGTTTTATAGAGGATGTTAGGGAACATCGAGAAGGTAAAAAGTCTCTTTTGGTTTTAACTTCAAAATCTAGAGAAAGGAAGGAAAAGAGATATATAACCGCTTCAAAGCGTATTAGCAAACCTGGTCTGAGAATCTATTCTACTTATCGGGAGATCCCGAAAGTTTTCGGTGGAATGGGGATCGTAATCCTTTCTACTTCCCAAGGAATTATGACTGATCGAGAAGCTCGACAAAAAAAAATAGGAGGTGAATTATTCTGTATTTTATGGTAATTTATACCGTATTTCAAAACAAAAAAATGGAAGTAAACCTTTTGTTTTGAAAATATTAACATTATTACACATTAAGAATATTGTTATTACTACTTACAATATAAGTATTCCTAAAGAAGGAACTAAAGAAGCAAAAAAAGAAGAAACAAATTCTGCATTCAATGATGCAGATATTATAAAAGGCTAGGGAGGGGCCACAAATAAGATGAATAAAAAAAACTTCATCATTGCCGAAGGTTTGGTTACTGATGCATATCCCAATGGCATGTTTAAGGTCCATTTGGATAATGGCGCTGATATTTTAACGTATATTTCGGGGAAGATTAGATATAATTCTGTACGAATACTAATAGGGGATAGAGTCAGGGTCGAATTAACTCCTTATGATTTAACGAGAGGACGTATAATTTATAGACTTACTCCCATCAAATCATCAAATGATGATGATGATTATGATATTCCCTTTTGATTGAACATCTAATACCAATCAATATGGGAGTTAATTAATTATATTTTTTCAGAAAACAAAATGGAATATGATCCTAGAAATTCCAACTTGAAGGAACACAAATATGAAAATTCGTGCTTCTGTTCGTAAATTTTGTGAAAAGTGCCGCCTAATTCGTAGGGGTAAACGCCTTCTGGTAATTTGTTACAATCCGAGACATAAACAAAGACAGGGATAATCAGAAATGCATGTATAAAACAAATTGAAATATCGAATCTATATTAAAAATATTAATCTATATTAATAATATTTAATATAGATTTTTTTTCACTATTAAATATTATTATATAATTTAATATATAATGTCAAAAAATAAAACAAGATTTGTGCCAAAAAGGCCAACTGTCCCTCCAACTGTCCCTCCAACTGTCCCTCCAACTGTCCCTCCAACTGTCCCTCCAACTGTCCCTCCAACTGTCCCTC